AATGGAGTGCCTGATTAAAGGATTATCTTGATAGGATAAATAAAGTAATTTAAATTTACCTCCATTAACATTACATAAGATAGAATTAAACTATCTCCATTAGTATCAAAAACTAATGTGCATCATACACTTTTATGTAATAAAAAGGTAAGCTAATTAAGCTAATGGGTTCATACCCCGTTTATAGAGGCATCAATCCTCTCCTTTTTAATGAACAACAACTCTACAAAACTTCTCTTCCTATCAACATTATTGATAGGAACGATCCTGTCCATTTCATCAAATTCCTGATTAGGAGTTTGAATAGGACTAGAGATCAACTTACTCTCGTTTATTCCCATATTAACAAATAATATAAACATGATAATAAATGAATCAGCAATTAAATATTTTATTGTTCAAGCAATAGCCTCTACAATATTATTATTTTCAATTTTGCTGATTCAAATAAAGTTTACAATTAGATGAGAAAAACAAATAATCTCATCAATAATAATCTGATCAAGATTATTATTAAAAATTGGGGCTGCTCCATTTCACTTTTGATTTCCAGAAGTAATAAGAGCATCAAGATGAATTAATTGCTTAATTCTAATAACATGACAAAAAATTGCCCCAATAATAGTTTTGTCATATTGCATCCAAATAAGAATATTCATCTTCTTAGTTAATATTCTGAGAATTCTTATTGGAGCAATAGGAGGGTTAAATCAAACATCATTAAAGCAAATTTTAGCCTATTCATCAATTAGACATTTAGGATGAATAATTAGATCGTTAATTGTAAGAGAAAATGTATGGGAATTATATTTTTTAACTTACTCATTACTAAGAGTAATTTTAATTCTCATATTCAAAAGCATAAATTTATCCATATTAAATCAAATTTACTCAGCAGGTAATATAAAAACAGAAATTAAATTTATAATATTTCTGACAATACTGTCGCTGGGTGGACTACCACCTTTTCTTGGATTTTTACCTAAATGAATTGTTATTCAAATACTTATCGAAAATAACATAACTACAATCATAACAATTATAGTAGTATTAACAACCATTACACTTTACTACTATCTGCGAATTAGATTTTCAGCTTTAATCCTATCATATACAGAAAATTCTTGGTCAATAAGAATTAAAAATGAAAAAACAATATTAATTTTACCTTTCATAGTAATAATTTCAACAATAGGATTAATCTGTTCATCAACACTAACTTCATTATACTAAGGACTTAAGTTAAATAAACTAATAACCTTCAAAGTTAGAATTAAAAGAAGGATCTTTTAGGCCTTAGTAAAACTTTACACCCCTAGAATTGCAGTCTAGAATCATAATTGAATATAAGACCAATAAAATAATCTGGTGAGAGAGAATAGTTCCCATAAATAGATTTACAGTCTATTGCCTATAAATTCAGCCATCTCACCGCAAAAATGATTATTTTCAACAAACCATAAGGATATTGGAACTTTATATTTTATATTTGGAGCATGAGCAGGAATAGTAGGAACATCAATAAGTATAATTATTCGTGTAGAACTTGGGCAACCAGGATCTCTAATTGGAGATGATCAAATTTATAATGTTATCATTACAGCCCACGCATTTGTTATAATTTTCTTTATAGTTATACCTATTATAATTGGAGGATTTGGAAATTGACTTGTACCACTAATAATTGGAGCACCAGATATAGCATTTCCACGAATAAATAACATAAGATTCTGGTTATTACCACCATCACTAACCCTTTTAATTACATCATCAATAATGGATAGTGGTGTAGGAACAGGATGAACAGTTTACCCTCCACTTGCAGGAGCAATTGCCCATGGTGGAGGGTCAGTAGATCTAGCCATTTTTTCATTACATCTAGCCGGTGTTTCATCAATTTTAGGAGCAGTAAACTTTATTACAACATCAATCAATATGCGGTCGGAAAGAATAACACTGGATCAAACACCACTATTTGTTTGATCAGTAGCAATCACAGCACTTCTATTACTATTATCATTACCGGTATTAGCAGGAGCAATTACTATATTATTAACTGACCGAAATTTAAATACATCATTTTTTGACCCTGCTGGAGGTGGGGACCCAATTCTATATCAACATTTATTTTGGTTCTTTGGGCACCCTGAAGTTTACATCCTAATTCTACCAGGGTTTGGTATTATTTCTCACATTGTATGTCAAGAAAGAGGTAAAATTGAATCATTTGGAACCTTAGGTATAATTTACGCAATACTATCAATTGGATTAATAGGTTTTATTGTATGAGCACATCATATATTTACAGTAGGTATAGACGTTGATACACGAGCATACTTTACATCAGCTACAATAATTATTGCAGTACCAACAGGGATTAAAGTATTTAGATGACTAGCAACTCTTTATGGAACAAAATTTAATTTTAATCCACCATTATTATGAGCTCTTGGATTTATTTTCCTATTTACAATTGGTGGTTTAACAGGACTAGTTTTAGCAAATTCATCTCTAGATATTATTTTACATGATACTTATTATGTAGTAGCACATTTCCACTATGTTTTATCTATAGGAGCAGTATTTGCAATTATAGGAGGTATTATTCAATGATATCCCCTATTTACAGGATTAACAATAAACAATACATGATTAAAAATTCAATTTGCTATTATATTTATTGGAGTAAATTTAACATTCTTCCCACAACATTTCCTAGGATTAGCAGGTATACCTCGACGATATTCAGATTACCCTGATGCTTATACATCATGAAATGTAATATCAAGAGTTGGTTCAATAATTTCTGTTGTTGGAATTATTATATTTATTATCATTATATGAGAAAGCATAATTTCAAACCGAACAATTCTATTTAGAGAAAATATAAGAAGATCAACAGAATGACTTCAAAATAATCCACCTGCAGAACATAGATACTCAGAACTTCCATTAATTAATGGATTCTAATATGGCAGATTAGTGCATTAGATTTAAGCTCTAAATATAAAGGTTTGACCTTTTATTAGAAATATTTATGGCAACATGATCAAATTTATCTCTACAAGATGGAGCCTCACCATTAATAGAACAATTATCATTCTTTCATGACCATACTATAGTTGTATTACTATTAATTACAGTAATTGTAGGTTATTCTCTAATTTATATATTTAACATTTTATATACAAGTCGAAACATACTTCATGGACATTTAATTGAAACCATTTGAACCACTTTACCAGCCATTACATTAATTTTTATTGCTTTACCATCACTACGTTTATTATATCTTCTAGACGATTCAGTAGATGCACTAATTACAATTAAAACAATTGGACGACAATGATACTGAAGTTATGAATATTCAGACTTTATTAATGTAGAATTTGATACATATATAATACCTGAAAGAGATTTAGAAACTGATGGATTCCGACTACTTGATGTAGATAATCGTACAATTTTACCTATAAATACTGAAGTACGAGTATTAACTAGAGCATCAGATGTACTACACTCATGAGCAGTACCAGCATTAGGAATTAAAATTGACGCCACACCAGGACGACTTAATCAAGGAACATTTACAATAAACCGTCCTGGTTTATTCTTTGGTCAATGCTCTGAAATTTGTGGAGCAAACCATAGATTTATACCAATTGTAATTGAAAGAACTTCAGTTAATATATTCATTAAATGATTATCAAAAATAATCTAAGGAGTTAGTTAAAATATAACGTTAGAGTGTCAATCTAAAATAACTAAATAATAGTACACCTTGTTCATCAGATGACTGAAAGTAAGTAATGGTCTCTTAAACCAAAAAATAGTAAATTAACGAATACTTCTGATGGAGGATTATATCCTTATTCCTCAAATATCCCCTCTTATATGATTTTCACTATTCATCATTTTCTCAATCACATTAATTTTATTTAATCAAATAAACTTTTTTTCATATAAACCTTTAATTTTTAGAAAAACAAAAAGAGAATTAATTAATATGAAAAACATAAATTGAAAATGATAACAAATTTATTCTCAACCTTTGATCCATCAACTAACATTTTTAACTTATCATTAAATTGATCTAGAACATTTTTAGGAATTCTTTTAATCCCTTGTATATTTTGATTATTACCATCACGATTTAATATTGTATGAAATAAATTAAATTTAACATTACATAATGAATTTAAAACATTATTAGGAAGTAATTCATTTAAGGGAACAACATTCATCTTTATTTCAGTTTTTATTATAATACTATTTAACAATTTCATAGGATTATTTCCTTATATTTTTACTAAAACTAGACACTTAGCATTAACATTCTCAATCGCTTTACCATTATGATTAAAATTTATATTATTGGGTTGAATTAACCATACAAATCATATATTTACACACCTTGTTCCACAAGGAACACCACCTGCCCTAATATCATTTATAGTATTAATTGAAACAATTAGTAACGTAATTCGACCTGGAACACTAGCAGTACGCTTAGCAGCCAATATAATTGCAGGACATTTACTTTTAACATTATTAGGAAATACGGGACCATCAATAGCAATAAATATAATTTACCTATTAATTATTGGACAAATATTATTATTAATTCTAGAATCAGCAGTAGCTATAATTCAAGCTTACGTGTTCTCAATTTTAAGAACATTATATTCTAGAGAAGTTTACTAAACTTATGTTAACAAAACATTCAAATCATCCATTTCATTTAGTAGATTATAGACCATGACCACTAACAGGAGCAATTGGAGCAATAGTTTTAGTTTCAGGACTAGCAAAATGATTCCATTTATTTAATATAACATTATTCATTATTGGAATTGGAATTACATTATTAACAATAATCCAATGATGACGAGATGTAGTCCGTGAAGGAACATATCAAGGACTACATACAGGATTTGTATCAATTGGACTTCGATGGGGAATAATTCTATTTATTGCATCTGAAGTATTATTTTTTTTATCATTCTTTTGAGCTTTCTTTAGAAGAAGACTAGCCCCAACAATTGAACTTGGTATATTATGACCTCCTATAGGAATTCAACCGTTCAATCCAATACAAATTCCACTATTGAATACAGCTATTCTATTAGCATCAGGAGTAACAGTAACATGAGCTCATCATAGATTAATAGAATCTAATCATACACAAGCACTTCAAGGATTATTTTTCACTGTATTACTAGGATTTTATTTCACTATATTACAAGCATATGAATATTGAGAAGCACCATTTACTATTGCTGACGCAGTTTATGGATCAACATTTTTTATTGCAACTGGATTCCATGGACTTCACGTAATTATTGGAACATTATTTTTACTTACATGTTTAATTCGACATACAAAAAATCAATTCTCACCAAGACACCATTTTGGATTTGAAGCTGCTGCATGATACTGACATTTTGTTGATGTAGTTTGATTATTCTTATATATTTCAATTTACTGATGAGGTAGATAATCATTTTTCTAGTATAAATAGTACATTTGACTTCCAATCAAAAAGATTGAATAATCAAGAAAAATAATTTTAACCCTATCAACAAGAATTTTAATTAGATTTATTATACCAATAACAGTTATATTAATTTCTACAATACTATCAAAAAAACTAACTAATGATCGAGAAAAAAGATCACCATTTGAATGTGGTTTTGACCCAAAAAGATCAGCTCGAATACCATTTTCACTACGATTCTTTTTAATTGCAGTAATCTTTTTAATCTTTGATGTTGAAATTGCACTAATTTTACCAATTGTAATTATTATAAAAACATCAAATATTATAATATGAACATTATCTACAATATTTTTTATTCTAGTATTACTAGGAGGATTATATTATGAATGAAAACAAGGGGCTCTACAATGAGCAAATTAAAGGGTTGTAGTTAATTATAACATTTGGGTTGCATTCAAAAAATATTGACTTGATCAATCAACCTTAAATGAATAAGAAGTAAATTATTACATTCAGTTTCGACCTGAAAAATTGGTATTTATATTACCCTTATTTTGGTTAATTGAAGCCAATAAGAGGCGTATTACTGTTAATAATATAATTGAACTAATAAAGTTCCAATTAAGGAAATGTAAAGCCAATATGAAAGCTGCTAACTTTTTATATTAGCGGTTAAACTCCGTTAACATTTCTATTTATATAGTTTAAATAAAACATTACACTTTCACTGTAAAAATAATATTATTATATTTATAAATATACCTAAAAATAAAACTATTTCCATAACATCTTCAGTGTTATACTCTATATAAGCTATTTAGGTTTATAAAAAGAACAACATTAATAAAACAAATATTCAAAAAATAAAAGTTAATAAATAAACCTTAAAATTTGAATCATATCAACACTGGATATAATTAATTAAATAAATAAATAATCTATATAAACCCTGACCTCCAAATAACTCACCTCAACCATAATCAAAAGACTTAGATGAATAATAACCTATCCTTAAAGGTAAATATCTAACAAAAACAGTTGAAAGATAAGGTATAAATCATATTGAACCAGAAAATCTAACAAAAGATAAAACACTAAAAGAAAATAAATCATTAGAGAAATTTATTTTAGAAAAACAATACCCTAAATATGAACCTAAAGCAACCGTTAACATTGTTAACAATTTTAAATAATAAGGCAAAACAATTGTATAAGGAATAGGAAAAATCAACCAAGATAAAAATCTACCACCAAAAACAGCAACAAATAATAAAGACAATATACCAAAAGAAATATAATATCTTTTATCATCAAAAGAAAAACTTGAATAAAAATTATTATCACCCGACATAGAATAATAAAACAAACGAAAAGAATAAGAAGCCGTTAAACCAGTTGAAACAAAATAAAAGAAAAAAATTAAACAATTAATTCATCTTAAACATACTATCTCTAGAATCAAATCCCTAGAATAAAACCCAGCCAAAAATGGAATACCGCATAATGACAATCTAGAAACATTAAAACAAACAGAAGTTAAAGGTATAAAATTAACAATTGAACCTATAAAACGAATATCTTGAGAATCCCTTAAATTATGAATTATTGAACCTGCACACATAAATAATAAAGCCTTAAATAAAGCATGAGATAATAAATGAAAAAAAGCAAGTTTTGAATAACCTATAGATAAAATTCTTATTATCAATCCAAGTTGACTTAAAGTAGAAAGAGCAATAATTTTCTTCAAATCAAATTCAAAATTAGCACCTAAACCAGCCATAAATATTGTTATACAACCAATTAACAATAAAAATCAACCATAATTATAAGAAATTAATATTGGTCTAAAACGAATTAATAAATAAACACCTGCAGTAACAAGAGTAGAAGATGGACCTAAAGCAAAACCAGGAATAGGAGCAGCTATAGCTGCTGGAAGTCAAGAAGAAAAAGGAATTTGAGTTCTTTTAGTTATTGCCGCCAGAATAATTAATATAGTAATAAACTTCATTTCAAAAGAATCAGAAATAAAATCATAATAATAAACATAATTTCAACCACCAAAATTTAACATTCAAGAAATAGAAATTAAAATTGCAACATCACCAATCCGATTTGATAAAGCAGTTAGTATCCCAGCACTATAAGACTTTACATTCTGATAATAAATAACCAAACAATAAGAAACTAATCCTAACCCATCTCAACCTAACAAAATTCTAATTAAATTTGGACTAATAATTAAAAGACCTATAGAAAGAATAAACATTAAAACAATTATAATAAAACGATTAATGTTCATTTCAGAAGATATATAATCCTCTCTATAATAAATTACTAAAGAAGAAATATATATAACAAAAGATATAAAAATAAGAGATATTCAATCAAAAATAAAAGTTATAACTACTATTGAACCATTTAAACTAAAAAGCTCTCATTCAATAAAAACTCTATAATCAAAAACTAAATAATAAATTCCTAAAATAAAAACAAGAGTTCTAGAAAGAAATAAAGAAAAAAAACTTAAAGAACAAATAGACAATAAATACATGGCCTAAGATGAAAAACTTCACATCTTTGATTCCACAAAACAATATTTTATTTAAAATACTTAAGCCAAACTAAATAAAAAAATATTCACCCTTTAAACATAAGATATTTAAAGGTAACCAATGTAAAAATAATAAATGATACTCTCGAAAATAACCTAAAGAACAAGTATAAACACCTATATAATAAGAACCATGCTGTGAATAAGAATACATGTATAATGTATAAACAGCACTAAAAAAAGACAAAAAAATCAAAACTAAAAATATAAAAGTAGATCAAGACATAATTCTATTTAACAAACTTAACTCACCCAACAAATTTAATGAAGGAGGAGCAGCCATATTTGATGATCTAAGAAGAAATCATCAAAGAGATATTCTAGGTATGATATTAATTATACCTTTATTAATTAATAATCTTCGTCTGCCTAAACGTTCATAAATAATATTAGATAAACAAAATAAACCAGAAGAACATAAACCATGACCAATTATTAAAGAAAAAGAACCTATACAACCTCATCAATTCATAGTCATTAAACCTCCAATAACTATTCTTATATGAGCAACAGAAGAATAAGCAATTAAAGACTTTAAATCAACTTGACGAAAACAAATTAATCTAACAATAACACCACCAAACAAACTTAAAGATAACCAAAAATAATTAAATTTTACACCTAAATAAGAAATAATCTTCATAATACGAAAAATACCATAACCACCTAATTTAAGTAAAACTCCTGCAAGAATTATTCTACCAGAAATTGGAGCCTCAACATGAGCCCTAGGAAGCCAAAGATGAACTAAAAATATTGGTATCTTCACTAAAAATGCTAAAATAATAAAAATATAAAACATAAAATAATAAGAACCAAAATCATTTAATAAAGGAAAATATAAAGTTATAAAAACATCATAAATCCTAAATAGAACTAATAATAAAGGTAATCTAGCAAACAAAGTATAAAAAATTAAATACAAACCAGCCTGTAAACGTTCAGGCTGATAACCTCAACCTAAAATTAAAAGTAATGTGGGAATCAATCTAGATTCAAAAAAAATATAAAAAGATAATAAACTCAAACTAAAAAAAAAACAATACAACATAATTAATAAAAACAAAACAATAAAAACAAAAAAACTTGAATGATGAAAAAATAAATAAACTAAACCTCTAGCAGTAATTATTAAAGAACAAACTCAAAAACTTAACAAAATCAATCTAAAAGAAAAACAATCAACACCAAAACAATATCTAATTATATTTAAATCAGAATAAGAATATATAAAAATCATAAAAACAAAACTTGATAAAAATATTAAAGAATGAATCAACCATCAACAATCACGTAAAAAACAAAGAGGGATCAAAAAAATAATTATTAATAAATAACTTAACATAAAGAAAAACCAAAAGAATTAAAAAAATCATTACCATGAGATCGAATTATAGAAACCAAAATAGAAAGACCTAAAGCCCCCTCACAAACAGAAAAAACCAAAAAAATCACAGGAAAAAAATAATCATAATCAAACTCAATAAAAAAAACAATAATTAACAAAAATAAAGAAAGAACAATATACTCTAATCTTAACAAAACCATAAGTAGATGTTTACGCTTTGAAGAAAAGACATAAACACCAGCAAAATAAATTAATAAAGAAGTAAAAACAGAAAAAATATACATTAGTTTTAATAGTTTAAAAAAAACGTTGGTTTTGTAAACCAAAAATAAGAATAAGCCTCCCCCCTTTTAAAGCTTCAGGGGTAGAAAATTTTTCTATCCTCGATCTCCAAAACCGATATTTTTATAAAACTAACCCCTGAAATGATTAAAATAATTATTATAGCAATATCAAATATAATAAATATTAATTTTATTAAATTAAACCATCCTATATCAATAATAATATTTATTATTATTCAAACCTTTTTTGTTGGTTTAATTACAGGAACAATAATAGAAAGTTTTTGATTATCTTATATTTTATTCTTAACATTTCTTGGTGGTATATTAGTTTTATTTATTTATATTACAAGAATTGCATCAAATGAATTATTTAAAAATAAATCTATTGTTTTAATTATTTCAATAATTATAACAATTATCATTATAGTAATTTTAATTATTACAGATAAAATAATATTTTTAGATGTAATTAAAGATACAGAAACCATAAATATTAATAATTCAATTAATTTTAAAGAAATAACCATATCTTTAGGAAAATTATATAATAAACCAACATTTATTATTACCTTAATAATAATAATTTATTTATTTCTTGCGTTAGTAGCAGTAGTAAAAATTACTAATATCAATCAGGGACCTATTCGAAAAGTAAGATAATTACACTAATGAACAAACCCCTACGATTAAAACACCCATTAATTAAAATTCTTAATAATTCTTTAATTGATCTACCAGCACCAACAAACATTTCATTCTGATGAAATTTTGGTTCATTATTAGGATTATGTTTAATTATTCAAATTGTTACCGGATTATTTTTAGCTATACATTATACACCTAATATTGAAATAGCATTTAGAAGAGTTGTTCACATTTGTCGGGATGTTAATAATGGTTGAATTATCCGAACACTACATGCAAATGGAGCATCTATATTTTTTATTTGTATTTATTTGCATGTAGGGCGAGGAATCTATTATGGTTCATTTATATATATACATACATGAATAATTGGAACAATTATTTTATTTTTAGTTATAGCAACTGCATTTATAGGATATGTTTTACCTTGAGGACAAATATCTTTTTGAGGAGCAACAGTAATTACAAATTTATTATCAGCAATTCCATATCTAGGAACAGATTTAGTTCAATGAGTTTGAGGAGGATTTGCTGTTGACAATGCAACATTAAATCGATTTTTCACATTTCATTTTGTTCTACCATTTGTAATTGCCGCAATTGCAGCAATTCATTTATTCTTTTTACACCAAACAGGTTCAAATAATCCAATCGGATTAAATAGTAATATTGATAAAATTCCCTTCCATCCATATTTTACATTTAAGGATTCAATTACATTTGTGATTATAACATCAGTATTAATCTTTTTATGTTTAATTAATCCTTATATATTAGGAGACCCAGATAATTTTGTACCAGCAAATCCTCTTGTTACACCAGTTCATATCCAACCAGAATGATATTTTTTATTTGCTTACGCTATTTTACGATCTATTCCTAATAAACTAGGAGGAGTTATTGCATTATTTTTATCAATTAGTATTTTAATAATTATACCATTTTATAATAAAACAAAATTTCGTGGAATTCAATTCTATCCTATTAACCAAATTTTGTTTTGAATTATAGTAATTGTTGTTCTTCTATTAACATGAATTGGAAAACGACCCGTTGAAGAACCTTATATTATGACAGGGCAAATTTTAACAATTATATACTTTCTATATTTTTTAATTAATATTCATGTAGCTAATATATGAGATAAATTAATTAAAGAATAATTAATTAGTTAATTAGCTTAAGAAAAGCATATGTCTTGAAAACATAAAATTAGAAGTTTAATTCTTCTATTAACTTTTTAATTCTTAAAAAATTTCACTAAATAAATGAAATCAATAAAATTTTAAAACCAATAAAAAAGATAAAAAAATTTAAAGATAAAGGTAAAAAACTTTTTCAAGCCAAATATATCAATTTATCATAACGAAAGCGAGGTAAAGTCCCACGAACTCAAATAAATAAAAATGATATAAAAGTAAGTTTAATAAAGAAAAAATAAGAATAAAAATCACCACCTAAAAAAATTATTGTTATTAATATACTTATAAAAACAATTCTAGTATATTCAGCCAAAAAAATTAAAGTAAATCCGCCTGCACCATACTCAATATTAAAACCAGAAACAAGCTCAGATTCACCTTCAGCAAAATCAAAAGGAGTTCGATTAGTTTCTGCTAAACAAGAAGCAAAACAAGATAAAAATAAAGGAAAAGAAATAATAATAAATCAACAATTAAACTGATAACTTATAAAATCTAATATATTAAAACTTCCAATTAAAATAATTAAAGATAATAAAATTAAAGCTAATCTTACTTCATAAGAAATAGTTTGAGCGACAGAACGTAAAGAGCCTAATAATGAATAATTTGAATTAGATGATCAACCAGCAATTATTACAGTATAAACACCTAATCTAGTACAACATAAAAAAAATAAAAACCCATAGGAAAATGAACATATATAAGTTAAATAAGGGAAAATTACCCAAATAACTAAAGAAATTATTAAATTAAAAACGGGAGAAAAATTATAGAGTAAATAATTTGATATGATAGGAATCGGTTGGTCTTTACAAATTAATTTAATAGCATCACTAAAAGGCTGAGGAATACCTATAAATCCAACCTTATTAGGACCTTTTCGAATTTGAATATAACCTAATACCCTTCGTTCTAATAAAGTTAAAAAAGCTACACTAATCAAAACACAAATAATTAAAAGAAAAAAATTTAAAATAAATATTAAAAAATCATAATATATCAATACTATTTGTAGAACAAATCTACATAAATGAATTCTAAATTCAACACATTAATCTGTCAAAATAGTAATAATTAATTTAAATCAAAGATAAAAAAATATTTCATCCATATGGTCCTTTCGTACTAATATGAATTTATTAATCTTAGGATAGAAACCGACCTGGCTTACGCCGGTCTGAACTCAGATCATGTAAGAATTTAAAGGTCGAACAGACCTAATTATTGGACTACTACACCCAAAATTTTTCTTAATCCAACATCGAGGTCGCAATCTGCTTTGTCAATATGAGCTCTCAAAAACAATTACGCTGTTATCCCTAAGGTAACTTAATCTTATGATCATAAATTATGGATCAAAACAAACATAAATTAATGATTTTATAATAAAGAGTTTTTTTATTCTTCATGTCACCCCAACAAAACATCATCATTAAATATAAAAAGACTATCTTAAAAAAATATAAAATTAAAATGTCAAGCTCTATAGGGTCTTCTCGTCCTAAAGAAAAATTTAAGCCTTTTAACTCAAAAGTTAAATTTTAAAAATTATTAAGAGACAGTTAATTTCTCGTCAAACCATTCATTCCAGCCTCTAATTAAGAGACTAATGATTATGCTACCTTTGCACGGTCAAAATACCGCGGCTCTTTACAATTATCAGTGAGCAGGTCAAACCTCAAAATATTATCAAGAGGACATGTTTTTGATAAACAGGCGGAAATTAATTTGCCTAGTTCCTTATAATAAATTAATAATTAAAAATATTACAAACAAAATAAATATACTAATTCCATCATTATTACAAAAATTAAAATATTAAACTTATCATCTTAATAAAAAACCTAAAATAATTATAAAATTATAAAAAAAAATAATGAACTAAAACGTAATCTTAAAAATAGCTGATTTAAAGCTTATTATTAAATTTTTAATTAAATAAATTATAGGTTCATTATTTCTAGAGCTTATCCCCTAAAAAATAAATTATTTAATATTTTCAATTAAAAAATTAAATAAAACATTAAATATAAAAAATTAAAATTTTTCTTAAGAAACTAGATACCTTAGGAAACGAATAACATTTCATTTCAATAAACAAATTTTTAATAATTTTAAAACATTAACTAAAATTTGTTTATAGATCAACCTAAATCGAGAATAGTAAATAAATACTAAAATATTAATAAACCCTGATACAAAAGGTACAAAAAATAAAATTTACTTTTATTAATTTTAAACAATATTTCATAATCCAATTACATTACTATTAAACTATAATTATATTAAATCAATTCAATAAAAAATACTAAGACAAAACAAAATAAAGTTATTTCTATTAAATTCTAAAATAAACAAAAACAAAAAATAATATAATAAATATCAAGATATCCTGAATTGCACAGAAAAATTTTCAGTGTAAATGAAATACTTAACTAAAAAGCTTTATCTTGGTAAACTTTCTAGATACACTTTCCAGTACATCTACTATGTTACGACTTATCTCATCTAAACTGAAACTAACTTTAAATTAAAATAGATTGATCAATAATGAGAGTGACGGGCGATGTGTACACACCCTAGAGCCAATATCAATTGAATTAAATAAATCAAATTACTATTAAATCCACCTTTATTAACAGCGTTTCACTAATAAATACGTAATAAACTAAAATTTATTGTAACCCACCTCCTCTTAATTATAAGCTGCACCTTGACCTGAAATATTTTATAATTATAAATCAAGAAAATTATTACTCCAAAAAGATTTTCTGGTAACGGAGATATACAAACAAATAAATTAAGTATAGTTAATCGTGTATTATCAATCATGGGGTAGGTTCCTCTAAATGGAATAAGATACCGCCAAATTCTTTGGGTTTAAAGATCCTAACTAATACTACCCTGGTAAATAAAATTAACACTTAAAATAATAGGGTATCTAATCCTAGTTTATTATTTAAGTTTCACAGAATCATAATAAGAATCACAAAAAAATTTAAAATTTCACCTTAAAAATTTATAAATTAATCCTAAAATCAAAAAATAACTGTTTTAACCAAATATATTCACTTGCATTAATCGTATAACCGCGGCTGCTGGCACGAAATATGCCAATACTAAATCAATTGCTAATTCCAAAATTACTTGATAATTAAATTAAATCACTACAAAAAGAACTTTTAGTCTTACAAAACTTGTATATAATACAAAGAAAAAATGAATAAATAAGCAAGAATAAAACTTTTAAGAAAATTAATAAACCAAATAAAATAAAAAAACAAACAACTAAAATACGTAAAAATCAAAAACTTCTAGAAAATTATAGAAAAATAAAAACAAAAAAACAAAAAAAGTTAGAATATTCAAACCTCTCATGACAACAACAACTTCTCTATTATATGTTTAATAAATTAACATGGATCCCTTATAAAGTGGAACGTTTAAAATCATTTTCTCCTATATTTAATCTTTACCTTTTTTTAACTATATGGTAAAGATTAAATAATATAAATCATTTAAATTAATATAATGTTACTCTTAATGTAATATGAGATAGTATATAATTAAATCCATTATATTAATTAATATATATGTTTATATATAAGTAGTAAATTAATTTAATTATATAATTATATAATTATAATTAATATAACTGATTATTTTTAAATACTAATAATATTAATTAAATAAAGTGTATTGTTTATATACTATATTAATAATGTAAAATATATATGTATATTAACATAAATATATTATTATATAATAATTTTTTTTGCCTTAAAAACTATAAGTAGCTAAACCTTTTGATAAATATATGAATATTAATAAGCAATTATTATAAAATAAATTATAAGAATATATGGAAATAAAAGTAATATATCAAATAAACCATTTATATTAATAGGCCCAAATTAACAACCCAAAATTCAAAATTTATTCAGGTTTAAAGAAAATCATACATATTCTATTTCACAAAAAAAACTTTTAATTTACATATAAAATACCGAAAATGTCAAAAAAAAAA